CCTAGACCTTTGTTTCTCGTAATTCTGGCAAGCTAGACACAATATGACCAGTTATCTCTAACATTATCATGTCTAACTCCTGGGGCGTTAGTAGGCTATTATTTACTACCCCTGAGATTATGGCTCCACTTAATGCATCGAATAAGACGTAGATATTTTCAAAGGGGATGTCCGCCATAGAAGGAACCAGCGATGCATAAAAACCTACCACATTGTACTCTCAACAAAAAAGACACCCAATTATAGTGGGTGGCACTCCCCCTAAATCCATACTTTTTTAAAACGAACAACCATCTGCAAGAAACCCCTCCCTCATCAGACAGAAGACCCTAAATAAATATCGCAGTACAAATTAATATAACTAGACCCGATTGTAAATTACTAAAACCCAATCAGATAAAAACCCTAATAATGAACAATTCCTCTTCAGAACTTCAAACAACTTGATATAATTTTCATACTTTAGAAGCAATCAGCAATTAACTAAAAGACCCCTTCAAAAAGTATCCGAGTCAATCAATTGATTGTAACTTATAAAAATAAGAGAACCACTAATTCTTCGATCCTTTCGTACTAGAAGATAGTTATATCAATGTTTCTTCAAATTGTAGATAGAAACCAAGCTGTGTTACCACGCTTTTAACTCAAATCATGTACGGCTTTAATGGACGAACAGACCAACCCTTGGGAGCGACTGCACCCCAGGATGCCGCAATTCAACATCGAGGTCGCAAACATCGTCGTCAATGAAAACTCTCAAACGTTATTGCGCTGTTATCCCCAGGGTAACTTTTATTTGCTTATCGTTAACTATTTCACCCTAAATTAACGGGTCACTTAAACCCACCTAAAAAGTAAGTGCCTGCTCAGGATTCCCCCTTGGCAGTCAGACATAACTAAAAATATATCTTAAGCCCGCCTTCGTTACTTTTTTAAAGGCGGTCGCCCCAACCAAACTGTCCCACTTATCTAATCCCAAAGACATAAAATTTTGAGTTGGCTTTCTTAAAATAAAAGAGTGAGCTTTTCTAACCCTCGTTAATCCGAGAGGTTAACACCACATTTAAAAACTATTTATTTGTAAGAAATAAATTAATTTAAGCCACATAAGTTTCCAGTAAAGTTCCATGGGGACTTCTTGTCTAACAATTTGGATGTAGCATCTTCACTACAAATTCAATTTCACTGGAAATTTCCTTAAGACAGTGAGACCCTCGTGACACCATTCATACCGGCCAACAATTAATTGACTATTGATTACGCTACATTATCACGGTCAGTGTTACCGCGGCCATTTAATTGTCTTTATAAAGCTGGCTCTACCAACCCTTTTAGATACAACCATTGGGCAGGTCTCACCTTTCATACTTCTACCTTCATATTAGCAAAAAGCTATGTTTTTGGTAAACAGCCGAGGCCTTGTGTTTAAACCCTCTAATGAGAGCTAGAAACTGGCCGAGTTCCTTAAAAAAACTTTCCCCCTCACTATCTCCCACTTGTGTTAGTTTGCAACAGTAATATTTTGTTATAATTATTTCCTGGCACTTTATGCGTTTATTATTATCACCCATCGGTAACCTCCTTAGAGGCTGTTTCACCCAAACCCTTAGGCTTGGAAACCAGGGGAGATGAAGCAACGATTTTTTTACTCATGTTCACATTATCTCTTCTGATTCTTGGGTTCTCACCACCACCTAACAGTCTGTTCTACTACCAAGCAAACTTCTTACTGCCCTCAGAATTTCAGTTCAATTTTTAGCCACCATAATTTTTGGGGAAAAAGAGTTCTTGAGTGAACTACTACGCATTCTTTCAAAGATGGCTGGCTCCAAGCCTACTTCTTCATTGTCTAAATCCCATACTCCTTTTACACTTAATTATTGAATCTTTAACTTTAACTTCTGATTTGGGCTCCCCCCTTTTAACAACGGACCTATTCGCCCCCTGTCTGTCTGTCCACTTCGAATTTTACCTTCAAAGTCTATCCCCCTTAAAGCGATAGGCCTTTACCCTAAAATTTTAATAAGGCGGCTAATGGAAAAGAATTAAACAGTTCAACTGATTAAGGCTCTTCTTTTCATTAACACAATGCCCTGTGTGAACGCACTACTTACATAGCTTTCGCAGAAAACCAGCTATCTCCAAGTCCGATTGGTCTTTCTCCCCTAACCACAGGTCATCCGAGGTTTTTGCTACAACCACCGGTTCGTTCTTTAAAACTGCCCATGGTTAGATCACTTGGTTTCGGGAAATTTGACTAAAGAGCCTTCTCGACTTCTCTTCACCTACATTTTATCCTCAAGAAAGTTTACTTAAATTTGCCAAACGATATCTCATAAACCCATTATACAAAAGGTACACTGTTTTACAGCTGCTTTAAAAGACAAATTTCCAGATCTTTTCAAGTCTCTTTCAACTTTCCTTCACAGTACTCGCGCTTTCAGTATAGGACTAACATTTAGTCTTAGATTTGTGAACTCCTTTCTTCCACTATTTACTCACTTTCTGGACTCCTCCGCTTTCGCTCCCTGCTACTTACGGAATCTCGTTTGATTTCTCTGCACCACTCTGATACTAAGATGTTTCATTTTTCAGTTCTCTTCATTGCGTCTCCGCATTGAAACACGAGTTTAAAGCTTCTTCTTCGCTCTTTCGAATCTCCCGTCCAATTTAGCCTATCTTAGTTTTCCCTTTTTCTCCCTTTCCTTTTACCCAAAACTGTAGAGGCGGGAATCGAACCCACTTCTTCGGGGCATGAGCCCGGTGACTTACCATTCGTCCTCTCTACAACTTCTTCAAAGTATGAGCTCGAAGAAGCCGGATCCCCCCTCCTAATCAAATCATAAAATTATCAATTAACAAACAAGCGTCCAACACAGTTAAAAACCAAATGAGATGTTTACGCATTCTGTTATACTTCATTCTCTTTAATAAAAGGTAATTCCTCATATGTATGAACAAAAGGAGGAGAAACATGAACCCATTCTAAAGAGCCCCAGCTCTCCACACCTTCATCCGTTCAAGCAACAAATTCCTCTTCTCAAACATATATATCATAAATAATATATATGAAAAAAATGACTCCTATTATTGAAATAGTAGAACCCAAAGAACTAACCAAATTCCAACCAGCAAAACAATCTGCAAAATCAGAATATCGTCTTGGAAAGCCTGACAAGCCCAAAAAATGTTGAGGGAAAAAAGTCAAATTGACACCTATAAACATTATCCAGAAATGGGCCTTGCCATATAGCTCATTATAACAATACCCCGTTATTTTTCCTACTCAAAAATAAAACCCACCAAAAATAGCAAAAACCGCCCCCATAGAAAGGACATAGTGAAAGTGGGCTACAACATAATATGTGTCGTGTAAAACAACATCCAAAGAACTATTTGCTACTACAACCCCAGTCAAACCACCTAGTGTAAATAAAAAAATAAACCCCATTGCCCAAAGCATAGGGGTGTCTAATCTCAAAGTTCCCCCAAAGATAGTGGCCAGCCAACTAAACACTTTTATTCCAGTTGGCACAGCAATAATCATAGTTGCCGCAGTAAAATATGCTCTTGTGTCCACATCCATCCCACTAATATATTAAGGAAACCACTATAGAGGCCGCCCCACGCCGGAGTTAATCCGAGCTTGGACTGTCCCTTAATCTCAACCTCTTCTTTCGTTTTAAAATTTTTCATTTACTTTTCATCACTTTAAAAAAGCTATTTTTTTTTTAGTTCATAAAGAATGTTTCTTAAAAAGATTTATAACCCTAACCAAAACCCCCCTCTGATTTCCCTCTCAAAGATAAAAATTATCTTTTTTATTTAACCGATAGGCCCCACTCAAGTCCCCTTTAAGTTGCTCCAAGACTAATCAATCTTTAAGACCTTGTCCCATTACAAAAAATAAAACTACTTCTTTTTGAGCTTTCTTTTTTCCACTATATTTAAAATTAATAATAAAATGACCCCCACCATCAACTAACCCCACAAGTCAAGTTTCAAAAAGACCAACAGGAAAACCCCCCCGAGAACAACCCAAAGTAAAAGCCAATAAAAACCCAAGCCCAAGTAGGGGCTTTTTATCTGTGAGATAAAACCTTTCTATTAAATTCGACTTTAAAAAGCCCACATGTCCATTTTCAAATCGGCATTTTATATAATAAAGAAGCTGGGCTTCCCCTGTGCTACGCCAGATTGAAAACATTATACCAAAGCCCCTTACACCATAAAACTTTTTTTTTATAATAAAACCCCAACCAACAATCTCAACAAATCCAATCCACCAAGAAAAATCTTGCGAAATTAAAAACTGTTTATTAAGTCTAAATCTCCCGCATGCAGTCTCTAAGGACCCCAAAACCCCTCTTTCTCAGAAAAAAGAAGATCCACCAAAAAGGGTCTTAGTTTCCCACTGATTAACCCTAGAAAAACCCAATCTTTGCCGCCTTAATTTGTAAGACAAAAGTCTTGTCGGCCAAACATTTATTTTCAAAAGATTTTGCCAGTATATAGCAGGACAAGGTTCAAAAATATTACTATTTTCAATGGCTAAAAACAACCGTAAACATATGATGGGCCCACACAATAAAACCTAATATTCCAATTGAAAGCATGGCATAAACCATACCTAAGTATCCAAAAATTTGTTTCTTAGCAACAAAAGTTGGTATTATTTGAGAAATCATCCCAAAGCCAGGTAATATTAAAATATAAACTTCTGGATGCCCAAAAAACCAAAACAAATGCTGAAATAAAATCGGATCCCCCCCCCCTGCAGGGTCGAAGAAAGTAGTGTTAAAGTTTCTATCCGTTAAAAGCATGGTTATTGCCCCCGCTAATACAGGCAAAGACAATAATAATAAAAAAGCAGTAATCAAGATAGACCACACAAATAAGGGCATTCTATTCAACGTTACCCCGGGAGCCCGCATATTAAATATAGTTGTTATAAAATTCATTGCACCCAAAATCGAGGACGCCCCAGCTAAGTGGAGACTAAAAATAGCCATGTCCACCGCCCCGCCAGAATGGGCCTGAATGCTAGCTAAAGGAGGATAAATTGTTCACCCGGTACCAGCTCCTTGTTCAACGAAAGAGGAGCCTAATAATAATATTAAAGCAGGGGGCAACAACCAAAAACTAATATTATTAAGCCGTGGGAAAGCCATATCAGGTGCTCCAATATATAATGGAACCAACCAATTCCCAAACCCCCCTATCATCACTGGCATAACCAAAAAAAAAATCATAATCAAAGCGTGTGCCGTAACAATTACATTATAAAGATGATCGTCTCCTAACATAGCCCCCGGAGCCGAGAGCTCTAATCTTATTAGCATACTGAAGGCCGTGCCGAGCATACCTGCCCCAATCCCAAATACTAAATATAACGTACCAATGTCTTTATGGTTAGTAGAAAACCCCCAGCGAATTACGTATAAACTTTTCATTTTTTTTACCTTTTTTTCTCGTTAACGAACATAATTATAAAAACAAAAAACTAAGGAACGACCCAAACCAAATAAGGGAAACGACAATGATAATTACCCAAATAAACATTAAAGATGTTTAAATTATCGAAGAACATGCCTCCAAATAAAAACAACTTCTTTAGTTAGCTCCAAACCACCCCCTAAAACAGCCCTACTTTTTATCACCGACTTTCTTATTAACCAATTAACTTTAATCGTGGGCAAAACAAAAAACACCAATAAAAAAAACAATAAAAACAAAACAAGTAAAGTTCATCTATATTGAGTTAAAAACACGGTAGTATCTAATTGTGGCATTTCAACTAAAATATAACCAAAACTAATTAAGTCAGGGAGTGCGGGACTTGCACCCACATTTTTAGCTTTGAAGGCTAACGGTCTACTTTAACCTAACCCCCTCGATTAATTTTCTTATCAGAAGACAATCCTCAAAAAAAAACTAAACAACCCCCCAAATAAACATAGCAACGCCAATTAATATAACTAAAGCATAGTTAAAAACTAGACCCGATTGTAAGTTACTAAGACCTCGAGCCAACTCAATCATAAAATTTGATATCCCCTTAGGACCCACCAACTCTAGTATACCTTTATCCATAGTTCGATATGAAATTTTATGGCCCCCCTTCCACGCTTTCTTCGCTAAAAAATAGTTAAGAACATAGTTAAACTGCCAAGCAGAATACAAAAAAGTATAGCCTATTCGGCCCATAAACGAAGGCACCCTAAAAAAATTCACTGAGTAAAAATAAAGAACAATAACTAACACCGTCCCCCCCAAACTAAGGGAAACCGGCAATAACTTAATGGGGAGAGAAACAATTGGGGGAGATGTTATTTGAAAAGACCAAACCACCTCTTTAACCAAATAGCCCACGAAAATACTCCCCAAAGCTAGTAATATTAAAGGCAAAACTAAATTCCAAGAACCCTCATGAGCACGTCTAAAAATCGGTTTTCTAGAATTGGTATTAGATAAAAAAGTTAAATAAACCAATCGAATCGAATAAAGAGTGGTAAGTAAGGCCGAAAACCCCCCCAATCAATAAGCAAAAGTTAAATAGTATTGTTCAAAGGCCAACTCTAAAATCAAATCTTTAGAATAAAACCCGGTTAAATAAGGAAACCCCATTAAAGATAAAGAACCAATAACAACCATAATATAAGTAAGGGGAATTAACTTAATCAGCCCCCCCATCTTCCTTATATCCTGTTCGTCAGACAAAGCATGAATAACAGACCCCGCACTTAAGAACAATAAAGCTTTAAAAAAAGCATGGTTCATTAAATGAAATAAGCTTATAGAGTAATGAGAGATCCCACAGGCCACCACCATATACCCCAATTGACTACAAGTCGAATAAGCAATAACTTTTTTTAGATCATTTTGAACTACCCCAACGGTAGCGGCCAAAAGTACCGTTAGAGACCCAACAATTATTACGGTCATTAAAGCAAGTGGAGCTTGTTCAAAAAAAGGAGAAGATCTAATTAATAAAAAAACACCCGCCGTCACCATAGTGGCCGCATGGATTAAGGCGGACACCGGAGTTGGTATTAAAATTTTTCTACACACGATTATTCACATAATAGACAGGACTTTCTCTTCTACTTTACAACTTATTTACTTTTTAAAAAGGGTTTGCATCTTCACCTATTCTCATTCCAATCCGCCTTTAATCCACTCATATACTAAGCCCAAAGTTAAAACCCCTAAAAACCCTATCATAACTCAAAAACCAAAAGGAGAAATTTGATTAAAGAGAACACACCAGGGGAAAAGAAAAGATATTTCTAAATCAAAAATTAAAAACAAAATACCGACTAAAAAAAACCGAACTGAAAAAGGACGTCCTGGAATTCCAAAAGGCTCAAAGCCACATTCATAAGCCGAAACTTTCTCTCGATCCGGTTGTTTTACCCCTAAAAAATAAGAAGCACCAGAAAAAAGCGCGGAAAGAACTACACTAAAAACCAATAAAACGAAAAGACTAAAATACTCTTGGATCACCGTAATAACTATTTGTTTTTAACCCCGCAATGAACTAAAAGATTTTAAAATTATTGTTCCTCTTATTCGATAATACGCAACCATAATGGCTAAACCAATAGCCGACTCCGCCGCCGCGATTGTTAAACCCATAATTGTAAAAATTTGTTCTATTAAAAGGTCTACTTCAATAGAATTAATTAAAAACAAAAAAAAAGCCGCTAATAAAATTAATTCAATAGAGATTATCATTATAATAAAATGCCCTCTATTAAGAACCACTCCCCAGCCCCCCAATAATAATAATATAACGATAACAATTATATACTTATAGTACACTATTTTATTTATCCAATAACTAAAAAGAATGCACTTATTTTTGCGTAAATAAACTATTCCTTAGATAAAGACAATATTCAATTAATATACCGATCTAACGAGACCGCCTCGATTACAATAGGCATAAAAGAATGGTTCGCCCCACAAATTTCTGAACATTGACCGTAAAACGTCCCTGGTCTTTTAATAAAAACCCCAACTTGATTTAGCCGACCCGGAACCGCATCCATTTTCACACCCAATGCAGGAACAGAAAAGGCATGTAAAACATCCGCGCCCGTCACTAAAATTCTCACATGTGTATTAATAGGAAGGACTAATCTATTATCTACTTCTAATAACCTAAAATCACCACTATTTAAATCCGACGTCGGGATCATATAAGAATCAAACTCTAACGTTTCTTCCTGATAATCTGAATATTCATAAGACCAATACCATTGATGCCCGATTGCCTTAATTGTTAAAGCAGGACCCACAACCTCATCCATCAAATACAATAATTTTAAAGAAGGAGAGGCAATAAAAACCAATATTACAGCTGGGATTATAGTCCAGACTATTTCTAATAAAGTTCCGTCAACCAACTCTCTGTCATAATACTTACCATTTAAAGCCTCAATAAGCAACCACAACACTACTATCACAATAACAATCAATAAAAACATAATCTGATCATGAAAAAAAATTATCTCCTCCATCACCGGATCGGCCGCCTCCTGCAAACCCAACTGTCAAGGTTCCGGTATATCCTTCTTTCCACATACATTTACAATATAAAACAAATTATTTAACATTTGCTCTTATTTTTTTTATAATAACCCACTAAAAAAACTATGAACCCCACCAATAAATACAAAGATATAAAAATAATCATACCACATCCACAAAATGCCAATACCAACTCGCCGCCTCAAACCCGACATGTTGACGACAAGTAAATTGATTTAATTTTAATCTAAGCAAACAAACGGTTAAAAAGGTAGTCCCAATTATAACATGAAAACCATGAAACCCAGTCGCCATAAAGAAAGTAGACCCATAAACCGAATCCGAGATAGCAAAGGGGGCCTCATAATACTCGATTACTTGTAACCCCGTAAATAAAACACCAAGAAAAACAGTTAAAGACAAACCCAAAATTGCCTCTTCTCTCTTTCCACTAACTATAGCGTGATGGGCCCAAGTGACAGTCCCGCCAGAACTTAATAAAACAGCAGTGTTTAACAAAGGAACGGAAAAAGAGTCTAAAGGATGGACCCCTTGAGGAGGTCAAACCACACCCAACTCAACAGCTGGTGCCAGACTACTATGAAAAAAAGCCCAAAAAAAAGAAAAAAAAAAAAGAACTTCCGAGAGTATAAATAAAAGCATCCCATATTTTATCCCTTGTTTAACTATTAAAGAATGATGTCCCTGAAAAGTCGACTCTCTAATAACATCTTGTCATCAAACGAACATAATTATCACAATTACCAAGAACCCCAAATACATAATTTGACTTAAACCATAATGAAAATACATAACACTACCTGCAGTTATAAAAAAAACCCCCCCCGCCCCCAAACAGGGCCAAGGAGAAGGCTCCACTAAATGATAAGGATGACATAAAACAGTTCGCATCATCAAACTAATAACCAAGCCCCATAATAAAACTCATTTGAGTTATAGCGCTCATTTTACTAGGTCTTCCCAAAGTCCACAATAGAACCCAAAGAACTAACCAAATTTCAACCAGTGAAGCTGGCACGAGTGTGATTCAAGTCTCCAGCATTCACGGCATTAACATTTTTTCTTTTAATTTTTGGACAATGTAAAAGAGTACTTCTTTTCACCGTCCACCAAGGGCCAGTTCCCTCACCCTCACTATGTTACGACTTACTCTACCTCGAAGATATTAGGAACCCTTTTGAGGGGCAACCAAACAACCTTTCTAAGCAAAGGCGACGGGCAATTTGTACTAACACTGAATAAATTTCATTGAAACGCTCTACTTTTCAATTACTATTAAATCCAACTTTCCGTTATCTTCCAGGCACCTTCCGAACTCTTATTTTTGGGTTTCACATTCAAAGTTTCCCATTGTATAAAAAAATGTAGCGCATCTAATCCCCAAACATTAGGACAATAAGACCTGACTTCATCCAATAGACAAACCACTGGGTTTAATTTGTTTTATGTTTAATACACAAATTGACGACGGCCATGCAATACCTGTCAATAAGGGATTCAAGTTTGGGTAAGGTCTCTCGCGGACTATCGAATTAAACGACACGCTCCTCTAATTAAAACAGTGAACAGCCAAGTTTTTTGAATTTTAATCTTGCGATCGTACTACTCAAGCGGAAAATTTCTTACCTTTTAGAATTGCTTCACATCTTTTTCATTATTTACAGTATGGACTACCAGGGTACCTAATCCTGTTTGCTCCCCATACTCTCGTGTTTTAGCCAACACATTATAATCTTAGAAGTAAATAGTCCTCACGTCTAAAGTTCTTTTTCCTATTTACACATACCACCATTACAGAAAAATTCCATTTACTCTCTTTAATAAGACGGCCTATCACACCCTTTACGCTTTTGCCTATAAGACTAGCCCTTAAGTTTCACCGCGTCTGCTGGCACTTAATTTGACGGACTAGGCAAAGGTGCCCTCTCTGTGTCTTACTTTCGTATATTGCACAAAATTCTTTACTGCTGCCTCGGGGGCCAACGCCCCATTTGAGCTTTCCCCTTGTCTCAGTGAAAATGTGGCTCCTAACTAAAGCCTCGCATCATAAGCAAGGTGGTCCTTTACACCCCCTTCTACCTAATACGACTCCGGCCCAGCCAAACTTGGTCTCCGGGTTTCCTCACCTGTTCGCACTCTATTTAAATACTAGCATGTATTTTGGAGGTCACTTATCTTTTATCTTCCCCAAAACCAAAGGACTTTCGACTCTCAGAATAATCAAACATTTAAATCTGAAAACTAATCTTTAGATAAATAAGTAAATTAAGCCCCCCCTGGGCTAAAGATAACCCCATTCTTTATAGGGTCTATAATTACAGAAGGAAATATTCCAAAAATGAAAACGGCTATTACCAAAGGGGAGATGGCTAATAACTCACGCCTGTTTAAGTCTCTAATAAAAAGAAGATAGTTGGAGGCCGCCCCAAAACTAATTCGATTATATAAATAAAGAGAATACGCCGCAGACCAAACCATGCCCGAAGTAGCTAACACCCCAAGCCCAAAATTATATTCAACAGCAGCTAACAACGAAAAAAACTCTCCAACAAAATTACAACTTAAAGGAATACCCATGTTAGTTAATGATAAAATCAGCATTATACAAACAAAAATGGGCATTGTAAGGGTAACCCCACGATAGTATTTAATAAGACGAGTGTGATGACGCTCATATAAATAAGTAATAGCAATAAAAAGGGCTGAACTAACAAACCCATGCGCTATCATCATAAAAACCGCCGCCACCAGCCCCTCAATTGTGTGGGTAAATAAACCTAAGGGAACTAACCCCATATGTGCCACCGAAGAATAAGCAATAAGCCGCTTAAAGTCCACTTGTCGACAAGTCAGTAAGCCTCCATAAATAACAGCTACAACACCCAACATAACAATAAAGGGGGCAAAATACTCGGAGGCAGCGGGTAAAATCGGCCAAGAAAATCTTAAAAAACCATACCCCCCTAACTTTAATAATATTCCCGCCAATATTACGGAACCAGAAACGGGGGCCTCCACATGAGCTTGGGGTAGTCAAATATGAAATGGTATTTGAGGAATTTTAACCGCTAAACTAAGAAAAAACCCAGCCAGTACCCACTTTTGAGTAGTAACAGGTAATTTTATATTTAATAATACCTGATAATCGGTTGTTCCTGTAACACTATATAATTGAAAGATGCCCAAAAGCATAAACACCGACCCCGCGAAAGTATAAAAAAAAAAATAATAAGAGGCACGTACCTTTTCTTCTCTGGAGCCTCAAACACCAATCAAAAGAAACATAGGGATCAATATGCCCTCAAATAAAATATAGAATAGAAGTAAATCCAGCACTAAAAACACTCCAATTAATAAGGCCTCTAAAAACAATAAACATAACAAAAACTCTTTAAATAAATGTTTAATTGACTTTCAACTAATTAAAATACAAATTGGTATCAATAGTGCAGTTAAAATAAAAAAAAACAAAGAGGCCCCATCCAAAGCAAAAAACCCCGGACCCCATTGGAAATTTAAGGCCGGAGAAATGATCCATTCTATTCGATTTATAATTTGAAATTGTCCCTCTAAATCAAAAGCCCCTCATAAAACCAAAGCACTAAGCAAAATCGCCAAAGACCACTCTAACGCAACTCTTTTTAATTTTACACTATCCTCTCTCGAAACCTTCATCACATTAATTATCCCCATAAAAAGCAAAAAAAAAACTAGACTCAATCCGCTTTTTAAACCAAACATTATACACTCTTTACTCGCCCCTGCCACAGCAACAAGGTCACTGTGTTACGGCTAACTCTACCTCGGAGATATTAAGCACCCATTTAGCAGCCAGACGCTAATTATTCCAACAACTAACCCAATAGAAACACAGTCACCCAAACATCCGACATGAACGCATAACTAGCCAACATCTTATCTATTTATTAAGATTTTTTCTCCGATATTTTTCATTAAAAAAATTTTAAACCAGACCTTCCCCCCCGCAATAAAAACCTTAAACTTTAAGCCCAAAGACTAATCAAAAGACAACACCTCCCAACTAATGTAATACAATTGTGTCCGCCAAATAAATAGTGGCCAATAGACAAAAAACATAAGCCTGAATTACTGCAACAGCTACTTCTAATAGTGTTATAAAAACCATTATTAATAAAGGTAAAACCCCCGCGAGTCCACTTGCAATTAACATATTAAACCCAAACCCTGCTAAAATAGCAAACAATAGATGCCCAGCCGACAAATTAGCCGCCAAACGAACTCCTAATGAAATAGCCCGGGAGGCATAACTTACTGTTTCTATTACTACCAAAAGAGGGGCTAAACCCAAAGGGGCCCCACTCGGCATAAAAACACTAAAAAAATCTCACTCAAATCGCCAAAAACCAGCAAGAGTTACACCTATGATTATTGAAAAAGATAAACCCAATGTAACTACAACATGAACAGTTGGGGTAAAAACATAGGGAAATAGGCCCAACACATTCAAAAATACTATAAAAAAGAAGAGAGAGACAATAAAAGGAAAATACTTTAACCCCTCAGACCCTAAATTATCTTTCACGACACTATGAAGATGATCATAGATTAACTCAATAATAGATTGCCACCTTTTCGGGATTAATTGAATCCCCTTAAATAATAATAAAACCACAACCCCTGCTAAGATCATCATCATTGATGAATTAGTCAAGGCGATCAGAGCCACTATTTTAAATTGATCAAAATAAGCACCGTTCATTAATATCTAAAACACAACCCCCAAACAAAGCCAGGCTAAGTCGGAAGACCAATCTTTAGATAAAATTCTTTCGACTCAGTTTTTACCGACTAGTTTGAAAAAAAATATCTTGTCTTTTGACCATGGGCCCTACTTCTGATCCAACTTCTTGTGTTAATACTAACGCTCCTATCATAGCTACTAAAAGTATAAGACTGGCCAAAATAAATAAATAATAACAAGCTATATACAAAATTCGTCCAAGCGCCTCCATATTTTGATACTTCATTAAAAACCAGGGGGTAGCCAAATCTCAAGCCCTTCTTATTTCAGCCCCAAAAAAAGCTCGATGAGTATAAGAGCCACCTATTATTAATCAACTAGAAGCAACTTCTGAAAAAAAAAATGTTCCAATAAGTAACCCAATAGGAACGTAATTTGTCATATCTGCCTCCCCACCCAATCGAAAAGCGGGGGGAAAATCTGTTAAATTCAATAGCATAATTACAAACAAAAATAAAATAGCAATAGCCCCCACATAAATTATTAAAAACATTAAAGCAACAAAAGCTATCCCCAACCAAAGAAAAAAAACCGCAGAGCCAGTAAAGACAACAACTAACCAAAAAATCGAATGAATGGGATTGAGCGCTGATATTACCATAATTCCAGAACCAACAATTCCAAATCCTAGTATATAAAAAGCCACCCCAATCAGGTTTACTCTTTTTTAAAATAATCCTCCCACAGCCCAATGGGCTAATTGCAACCATAAATTAGGAGAGAACATTGTAAATCCAATGACATACAAACCAGCACCAATTAACAAAGCCTTTCTTAAATTTATTCAGTTTTCTTTTCTTAGCATCTTTGAGCTAATTAAAAGAGAAAAACTAGCTTGAAAATAAATAATTTTGACTATTCTAACATAATAAACACCAGCCACAACAGAACATATCACGGCTAAAAGAAAGACTAAATAATATTGACATACCACCCCAGACAATAAAACCAACCACTTACCTAAAAACCCCACTAAAGGAGGAATCCCAGCGATCGAAAGAAAAGTCAAAGCCAAAGTTAAAGCTAAAACAGGCAATCTCCTGGAAAGCCCACTAAACTCTACAATCAAACTTCTTACGGTGCCTAAAGCTAATATTATAGCAAAAACACAAATAGACATTATTACATATAAAATCATATATGTTAAACTAGCTTGAAGACTCTCAAATGACCCAACCTCTATTCCCCAAAGCACAAATCCCATATGCCCCACCCCACTGTAGGCTAACAACCGTTTAACTTTGGTTTGGTTTAAAGCACCGAGAGCCCCCACAAGCAACGAAAAAAGAGTCCCAACTAATAAAATATTAACCGCCGACCCAATTGAAACCAAAATTGAAAAATAACCAACCTTAGGAACTATAGCCAATAATGCCGTCGCCGTTGTCGGTGCTCCATCATAAACATCCGGCGCCCACATATGAAAGGGAGCAACAGACAACTTAAATAAAAGAGATACCACAATTAACAAACTACCGATAGGAACTCTAATCTCAGAAAAATCAAACCCCGGATTCAATGCTAAATTTATATATGGGATATGAACCCCCCCCGCAAATCCACACAATAAAGCACACCCAAATAAAAATAGACCAGATGAAAGTGCACCTAATACAAAATATTTTAAACCAGCTTCGGCACTTTGCCCAGACCCCCCCTTTTGAGCGACCAAAATAAAAAGGGAAAGAGTGGATAGTTCAATGGCCAAATAAACAGAAAGTCAATTACTAGAAGAAACTAAACAAAGACTTCCTAATGCCACCATTAAGTTTAAGATGGGTAAGTGCGCATTCGCTTGAAAAAAATTTCCAGGCACTCGTTCCCCAAAGAACTTTGGGAAAATTAGCTTTTCCGTGTCCACCATCAATAAAACGGCGATAGAACCTATGATAATAATTAACTTATTAGTTTCAGTTCAACCATTTACGGTCAACAACCCACCCACAGATAATTCAAAAAAAAAATTCGACAAATACTCAAATAAAAAAGAAAGGCCCCCCCCCCATTCACTTATAATTAATAACACTAAAACCGATAGTTTTAAAACAAAACTATTCATACTAATAACCATTAAACCCAACGTCAAAACACCTAATACAAAAAGCTCACTGACCACTCACCCCATAAGCAAAACGACACCCAAACCCCCATTTTTAAGCGGAAGAGATTTTCAACACCACCTCCGTTACAGAGGGGGCCATTTCCCCCCCTTACAAATCAATTCCGAAGAACTGAGGGCAGAACCTTCTAAACTCGGCTCGACTTCTGCCGGCTGTACGAGGCCTGCTTCGACGAATGCATTTCGCCTCTCTACTGCTCGGACGACCCCCTCCTCCATATAATGTTATACGCAATAACAGCAAGAGGGGGCAGAAAGGCACAGGACGAGTCCCCCGGCGACTATTACGACGGACCATTCGCCTCCCATTTTCAAAAAAACAATAGTTGGTTTTCTAATTCCCCCAACAAAGGAACTCAAATAAGAAAATAAGAAAAATAAAAAAGAGAGACCAGCTGCCCAAGTAATATAAAGGGCTCTTCCACTACAAGCGACCCAATTCAAGTAAGAAGAAAAAAGTCCACTATTAAAAATCAAAAAGCTATACGCCCAAATGGACGAAAGGGCAAGCCTCTTAATCAACTTCGGTGAAGTAATGGAAAAATAAATAATATTAATATGCTAAAAAACATAGCCACAACTCCCCCGAGTTTATTCGGTATTGAGCGCAAGATTGCATAAGCAAATAAAAAATATCACTCAGGCTGAATGTGCACTGGAGTCACCAATGAGTTGGCTTGAATAAAATTTTCTGGGTCACCTAATAGATTTGGCGCCAGATACACAATAACACTAAAGAGCATAAGCGTAACTGCCATTCCATATGCATCCTTGGATGTATAATAAACATGAAACACCACATTGTCCACAGGGGACTTAGACCCCACAGGACTATTTGACCCCTCTACATGTAAATACACTATATGACCCCCGGCTAAAACTGCTAAAATAAAGGGAAAGAGAAAATGAAGACTATAAAACCTAGTGAGCGTAGCCCCAGAGACACTAAAACCTCCTCAAACCCATTGCACAATGTCGGTCCCCACATAGGGAAGAGCGGACAATAGATTTGTAATAACTGTAGCCCCCCAAAAAGACATTTGACCTCAAGGTAACACATAGCCCATAAAAGCCGTCGCCATCGTCAAAAGAAATATTACGACACCAACTCCCCAAACCGGGCCTTTCGTATAACTCCCATAATACAAACCTCTCCCAATATGAAGATAAAGACACAAAAAAAACAGAGATGCCCCATTAGCATGAAAAGATCTTAATAAAAACCCATAGTTAACATCGCGCATAATATGTCCCACCGATGCAAAAGCCAAACCAACCTCTGCACAATAATGCATAGACAAAAAACACCCTGTTGCGATTTGCATAGCTAAACATAATCCTAATAAAGAACCAAAATTTCACATATAACTTATATTTGAAGGAGACGATAAATCTACCAAGACACCATTCAACGGAGATAAAAGCGGATTCTCTTTGCGCAGTGGCATAGGAAACCCCCCAGAATTAAACTTATAACGTTTTTGATAGTAAAAAACAAACTAAACCAATTTATCTAAAGAATAGTCTTCAGACTTAAACCAATTAAATATCTCAAACAACAAATTACAAAATATCTTAAATCGGAGGCGGACCATTTAACCCAAAAAGAACACTAGCCACAAAAGTTACCACCCCCAAACTTAGAGGTAAATACGCCTTTCATAACAAAGCCATAAGCTGATCATACCGAATTCGAGGAAAGGAAGCCCTCACTCAAACAAAGAGTAACATTATAAAAACAGCTTTTAGACCAAACCACCCGGCTCCACCTTTTAAATATTTTACCGGAGAAAGTCACCCCCCCAAAAAAAAGATAGTTGTTAAACAACTCATCAATATAATATGAGCATATTCAGCAAGAAAAAATAAAGCAAAAGACATCGAAGCGTACTCTACGTTATACCCCGACACTAACTCCGACTCTCCTTCTGTTAAATCAAAGGGAGCTCGATTAGTTTCCGCCAAAGCTGAAGCAAAAAACATTATTGTAACAGGAAATAATGGGAAAAAAAACCAAATACCACTATTTTGCGCTAAAACGATTTCAGTGACACTTAAAGAGCCAACACACAATAGAACCGAAATGAGGATCAACCCAATCGAAACTTCATAACTAATCATTTGAGCCGCTGCCCGAATCGCCCCCAAAAAAGCATATTTCGAATTACTCGCCCACCCGGACATTAATATCGCATAGACACTTATCGAAGAAACAGCCAAAATATACAAAACCCCTATTTTTAAATCACTTATTAAAACTCCTCTATCATAAGGTACAACCCCTCAAACAATTAAAGCCAAGGCAAAAGAGACTACTGGGGCCGCTATATAAATAAATAAATTAGTTTGATGCGGAATCACCATCTCTTTGGTAAATAATTTTATGCCATCCGCAAAAGGCTGAGCTAACCCACTAACTCCCACTACATTTGGCCCCTTTCTAGCCTGCATATATCCTAAAACCTTTCGTTCGGCTAAAGTTAAATAAGCTACTGTGATAAGCAATGGAACTACGACCATTAATATTTTTAAAAGTAAATGAACTATTACCACGAACATTTTAAAGTTGATTATTCAAACCCACTTTAAAAAATCTCACAATCAAAGTTTACTTTAATTTATAAAGTAGAATCACAAAAAGTCTCGGAGGTTCCAATAATGAAAGCATTCTAATTTCGATCAATTTTTAAACTCTAACCTCATACTCTTAAACTTAATAAACCAATCTATTAAATTTAGTTACTTACCTCCAATTTTGTTACCTGCGGATAAACTTCTTATTTTTAAAACTCTTATTAAATAAAAATAGACTTTCAACTATTCAAAGCCCTCCCAGCATACAGTGACTCAATAATTCTAATTAATTACTTAGACGAAAGGGCCCAACATTTACCCTCCATAGCATCCGGCAACCAAGTATGCAACCCCAACTGTGCAGACTTTCCAACCGCCCCCACAAACAATAGCAAACAAATTAGAGTAATGTCGCTAGATGGGGCAGAAACAACAACCATATTAAACACAGAAGAAAACTCTAAAGACCCAAAACGATCCAAAATACCAAACATAGCTAAAACCAACCCCATATCCCCCACTCGATTGACTAACATGGCTTTTATGGCCGCTTTGTTTGCTTCAACTCTAGTTAATCAAAAGTTTATTAAGAGATAAGAACATAAACCAACCCCCTCCCAACCGATAAACAATTGTACATAATTGTCGCTGCTGACCAACACAACCATCAAAAATGTAAAGAGAGACAAGTAAGACATAAAGCGAGGAATATGAGGGTCCCCTGCCATATATGCCGTAGAAAAGATATGAACTAAAGTAGAGACTGTTGTAACAACAAGTAACATAATCGCAACCAAACTATCAAATTGTAAGCCAAAATAAACAGTCAATAGATCAGAATCTAACCACCTTCATAATTTTATATGTGTCGTAGAAAAACTTAAAATTACTTCATAAAATACCAAAACAGATCAAGATAAACTTATAATCAAACAGCTTGAAGTTAAAATTCCAGCACCTTTTTCTCCTAATTTTCTTCCTCCGACACCGGCAACAAGGGCGCCCACCACTAAAAGAAACAAGATACAAGTATACAC